AATTGCTATGCTTAGTGTGTGACTCGTTGGTTTTTTATTTAGGGTTAGGATTAAAAAGCAAGGGACCACCCCCTAGTATGAACTAATAACTAGATAACTAATAACCAGCTCATTGCTTCGTATTATCTAGATCCAAGGAACCGGTCACTATATGATCGATATATCAATCATATTGTTGTAGCAACTGAAATCTTACATAAAAGACAAGTCAATCAGATTCTAAGTGAAGCAAAAACAAAGGGATATGGATAGGTGGAGGGGTGAGAGAAAGAAAGAAAAAGAATAGCAATGATATATGATTCCAATATGTATGGTCTATGAACTATCTCAAAAAAGGCAGTGTAATAAAGCATTAATACGTATTTGATTCGTCCATAATTAATAATGAATTAGATGAATATGAATCCAATTCATAAGAAAAAATTATAAAGAGCATCAAGTCAATAAAGACTGAGTAGATTGATTTGGGAACAATTTTTATTAGGAGCTCCATTGCAGAGTTTGGGCCTAGCCATTAATCGAGAACGAGAAGCAATGGGAACGACGGAACCCGTGACTGTGTAAGATTCCTTGAAAACGAATCCTAATGATTCATTGGGTGGGATGGCGGAACGAGCCAAGAACCAATTCTATTCTGTTAGGTTATGGGATGCCCCTACGAATGAAAGGTGATGTTAAAAGGGCAAATATTCGCCCGCGAAAGCCTTATTGCTAAGTTTTGGGCGATTGAATAAAGGTAAAAATAAAGATTCATTAATTTAAGACAATTCTTTTAAATTAAATAGAATTCTATTTTTTTTTTTTTTATTCTATTATATATTATAAAGAAAATAATAGAATCGAAATCTATTTATACTTTTATATACGAGCAAGATATAACAATTCCTACGTGACAGATTCGATCTCAAAAAATTCCATGATGTATTATTTTATTCAGTAAATACAAATAAATATCTGTAATATTATTTAATTGTTTCATTCGCGAGGAGCTGGATGAGAAGAAACTCTCATGTCCGGTTCTGCAGTAGAGATGGCATTGAGAAACAACCATCAACTATAACCCCAAAAGAACCAGATTTCGTAAACAACATAGAGGAAGAATGAAGGGAATATCTTATCGAGGCAATCGAATTTGTTTCGGCGGATACGCCCTTCAGGCACTTGAACCCGCTTGGATCACATCTAGACAAATAGAAGCGGGGCGACGAGCCATGACAAGATATGCGCGTCGTGGTGGAAAAATATGGGTACGTATATTTCCAGACAAACCTGTTACAGTAAGGCCTACCGAAACACGTATGGGTTCGGGGAAAGGATCTCCCGAATATTGGGTATCCGTCGTTAAACCGGGTCGAATACTTTATGAAATGGGTGGAGTATCAGAAATTGTAGCCAGAGAAGCTATTTCTATAGCTGCGTCCAAAATGCCTATACGAACTCAATTCGTTATTGTGGAATAGGGGTATGAAACGAAAAGGAAGGGGCCTTGTGATGAAAAAAAACCGCAATTTCTTGATTTCTATTTCTGGACAAACAATATTTCTTCTTTTTTTCTTCGCGCTTTGAAAGAAAAACAAAAAAAGAAGAAAAAAATAATAATAATAATATGATTCAACCTCAGACCTATTTAAATGTAGCGGACAACAGCGGGGCTAGAGAATTAATGTGTATTCGAATCATAGGAGCTAGTAATCGTCGATATGCTCATATTGGCGACGTTATTGTCGCTGTAATCAAAGAAGCAGTGCCCAATATGCCTCTACAAAGATCAGAAGTAATCAGAGCTGTAATTGTACGTACATGTAAAGAACTCAAACGTAACAATGGTATGATAATCCAATATGATGACAATGCAGCAGTTGTCATTGATCAAGAAGGAAATCCAAAAGGAACTCGAGTTTTTGGTGCGATCGCTCGGGAATTGAGACAGTTGAATTTTACTAAAATAGTCTCATTAGCTCCTGAGGTATTATAAATACTAATAGACGAGAACATAATCATAATATAGATAAGTAGGTCAGGTCATCTAAAATAATAGGCTATCTGAAATAGTAGGGTATCTAAATAAGATTAATTTAATTAGTAGAATGCATTAGTAGATTGTTTCTCACGCATATACCTTAAATAAGAAAAAAAAAAAAAAGAATAAAAAAAGCAGAGCATGTTGATTATATAAAAACTCGGGGGCACCTATAATTATAGTTCATCATGGGTAGGGACACTATTGCTGAAATAATAACTTCTATACGAAATGCTGACATGGATAAAAAAGGAACGGTTCGAATAGCATCTACAAATATCACCGAAAACATTGTTAAAATACTTCTGCGAGAGGGCTTTATCGAAAATGTGAGAAAACATCGAGTAAGCAAGAAATTTTTCTTGGTTTCAACTCTGCGACATAGAAGGAATAGAAAAGGGCCATATAGAACTGTTTTAAAACGTATCAGCCGACCCGGCCTACGAATCTATTCCAACCATCAACGAATTCCTAGGATTTTAGGAGGAATGGGTATTGTAATTCTTTCTACTTCTCGAGGTATAATGACAGATCGAGAGGCTCGACTAGAAGGAATCGGAGGAGAAATTTTGTGTTATATATGGTGATCTTTCTGGTATCCGAATTGCATCCGTAACTTCCTCTTTGTTTTGTGAAAAAAAAAAAAGAGAAAAGGCGGGTTGTCTAATATCACTCCTCCTCCATTAGTTGATAATTCAAGGGGGTTACCTGGAATGAAAGAACAAAAATGGATTCATGAAGGTTTAATTACTGAATCACTTCCCAATGGGATGTTTCGGGTTCGTTTAGATAATGAAGATCTGATTCTAGGTTATGTTTCAGGAAGGATCCGACGTAGTTTTATACGGATACTGCCAGGCGATAGAGTCAAAATTGAAGTAAGTCGTTATGATTCAACCAGGGGACGCATAATTTATAGACTCCGCAACAAAGATTCGACCGACTAAGCGGCTTTTTCAACATCCCTCTCGTGCGGATGCAATTGGAGGTTCAAAATTTCAAGAGACTTATTTTCTTCCAAGGAGTAGATTCGAAATTAAGGTAAGGAATTACAAATATGAAAATAAGGGCCTCCGTTCGTAAAATTTGTGAAAAATGTCGACTGATCCGCAGGCGGGGACGAATTATCGTAATTTGTTCCAACCCAAGGCATAAACAGAGACAGGGATAATCTTTCTTAAAAGGGACTCTCAAAAGGACCCAATACACAAATAAAGGATCTGTTTTGACATGAAATGGATATTTCCGTATATCTCTGACTCATACTCATATTTATGAGATGATAAAATATGACAAAAACCATACCAAGAATTGGCTCGCGTAGGAATGGACGTATTGGCTCACGTAAGAATGGACGTCGAATACCAAAAGGAGTTATTCATGTTCAAGCAAGTTTTAACAATACCATTGTAACGGTTACAGATATACGGGGTCGGGTAGTTTCTTGGTCCTCGGCCGGTACTTGTGGCTTCAGGGGCACAAGAAGAGGGACGCCATTTGCTGCTCAAACCGCAGCCGCAAATGCTATTCGTACAGTAGTAGATCAGGGTATGCAACGAGCAGAAGTCATGATAAAAGGTCCTGGTCTTGGAAGAGATGCAGCATTACGAGCCATTCGTAGAAGTGGTATACTATTAAGTTTTGTCAGAGACGTAACCCCTATGCCACATAATGGATGCAGGCCTCCTAAAAAAAGACGTGTATAGAAATAAAATAAGAGTTGAACGGATTTCAAGAGAAATAAATGATTCAATAATCTGATCAAATAATATTATTATGCTTCGAGAGAAAGTAGCAGCATCTACTCGGACACTACAGTGGAAGTGTGTTGAATCAAGAGCAGACAGTAAGCGTCTTTATTATGGACGTTTTCTTTTGTCTCCGCTTATGAAAGGGCAAGCCGATACAATAGGCATTGCGATGCGAAGGGCTTTGCTTGGAGAAATAGAAGGAACATGTATCACACGCGCAAAATCTGAAAAGATACCACATGAATATTCTACCATAGTAGGTATTGAAGAATCAGTACATGAAATTTTAATGAATTTGAAAGAAATTCTATTGAGAAGTAATCTATATGGAACTCGCGACGCGTATATTTGTGTAAAGGGTCCTGGATATGTAACTGCTCAAGACATCATCTCACCGCCTTCTGTGGAAATAGTTGATACTACACAGCATATAGCTAGCCTGGTGGAACCAATTGATTTGTGTATTGGATTACAAATCGAGAGGAATCGCGGATATCGTATGAAAACACCAAAAAACGCTCAAGAAGGAAGTTATCCTATCGATGCTGTATTCATGCCTGTTCGAAATGCAAATCATAGTATTCATTCTTATGGGAATGGGAATGAAAAACAAGAGATACTTTTTCTTGAAATATGGACGAATGGAAGTTTAACTCCTAAAGAAGCACTTTACGAGGCCTCCCGTAATTTGATTGATTTATTTATTCCTTTTCTACATGCAGAAGAACAAGACACAAATTTAGAGGACAATCAAAAAAGGGTTACTTTGCCCTTTTTTACTTTTCATGATGGGTTGGATAAACTAAGAAAAAACAAAAAAGAAATCGAATTGAAATGTATTTTTATTGACCAATTAGAATTGCCTTCCAGGACCTATAATTGCCTCAAAAGGTCCAATATACATACATTATTAGACCTCTTGAATAAGAGTCAAGAAGACCTTATGAAAATTGAATATTTTTGCATAGAAGATGTAAGACAGATATTGGGCATCCTACAAAAACATTTCGTAATAGATTTACCTAAGAATAAGTTTTGAATTTGAAATCCGTTGGAATAATTTAATTTTTTGTTTTAATTTAGATTATTATTCTAAATAGAAAGAAAAATAAAATTGGTTTGGAATCTTCAGCACGATCCGTATATTGAGAAAAGATCCAAAATGAAATGGAATAGATGTATCTAGGGACTAGTCGCTTCGAAGGGACTAGTCCCTAGATACATACGTT